AGGGATCATCAAAACACCGAACCATCCAATATAAAGACGATTTTCAGTGCTGGTTATCCAGTTACAGAAGCGACCCCATAGGCTTGTGCTTTCGCGTCTCTCTAAAATTGCAGTCATGGTAAGATCTTTGGTTTTTTTATTCAATCATAGGGGACTCCCAAGCACGCGAATTCATTCTATATAAATAGAAATATAGAAATATAGAATATGAGGCTTGTTATTCAACAGTATAACACGCCTCATATGTCCGTGTCAACCAATAGCAATAGATATCTGTTTTTGTGGAGAAATTAAAAAAAAAAAAAATACATTTGTCGGTGGGGTGAGTTAGAAAAGGGGGATAACGGGGTTTATGTAATGTAATAACCATTTTATTTTTCGTATTTTCGGTATGGTAATGGAATGGGTTGCCCGGGACTCGAACCCGGAACTAGTCGGATGGAGTAGATAATTTCCTTGTTGCAATAGGGAAAAAAGATCCCTCCCCAAACCGTGCTTGCATTTTTCATTGCACACGGCTTTCTCCATGTATACATCTAAAACTCAAATTCCTAGAGGGACTCTAGGGAAACTTGAATACTCAGTCAATCAATACGCCGCTGCATAAGCATTTCAATATTAAGGAATACCGTACTTTTTGGTTTTCCTATTTTATTCCTTCATCATTTGTGGATCATTTCCATTTACACGATCCCACGACCAATCATACATGATTGGTCAGGATATTTATACAAATAATATCCAAAAACCAAATCCGCTCTCTATGTGACCTATAAGAAGGAGAGGGGGTTCTTGGGAAGATCAAAGAAAGAACCTGTTCTTCTTCCATAAGAAATTCTTCCAAAAAATTGGAACCTAATTCTTTCAAAAAAGCGCGTACTGTACTTTTATGTTTACGAGCCAAAGTTCTAGCACACGAGAGTCGAAGTATATATTTTATCCGATACAAAGTCTGTTTTTTTGAAGATCCACTGTAATAATGAGAAAGATTTCTGTATATGCGCCCAAATCGACTGATAATATCAGAATCGGACGAATCGGCCCGGGCCGGCTTACTAATAGGGTGCCCAAATACATTACAAAATTTCGCCTTAGCCAATAATCCAATCAGAGGAATTGTTGGAACTAGGGTCTCAAATTTCTTTATAGAAGTATCTATTAGAAATGAATTCTCTAACATTTGACTCCTTACTGCGGAATAATTTTGGCGTACACTTGAAAGATAGCTCAGAAAATAGAAAGAATGATTGTATAATTGGTTTATATGGATCCTGTTCGGTTGAGACCACAAGTAAAAATGAGATTGCCAAAAATGGACAAGGTAAGATTTCCATTTCTTCATACAAAGATGAGTCCCCTTTGACGCCAGAAGAGAATTTCCTTGATATCTGACATAATGCATAAAAGGGTCTTTGAACATCCATAAGGTCTTCGGAAAATCATTCCGAAGCACTACTACAAGATGTTCTATTTTTCCATAGAAATGTGTTCGCTCAAGAACAGCTCCAAAGGATGTTGATCGTAAATGAAAAGATTGTTTACGGAGAAAAATGAATACCGATTCACATTCATATACATGAATATTATATATGAACAAGAAGAATCTTCGATTCTCTTTTGAACAAACGGAAATGGATTTCTTTTGAGCTTTGAGACTATTCGAATTCTGATAGTCGTGGAGAAAGAATCGCAATAAATGTAAAGAGGGAGCATCTTGTATCCAAGAGTGAAGTATTTGAACCAAGATTTCCAGATGAGCGGGGTAAGGTATTAGTATATGTGACACATGATTTAAATGTGATAATTTGTCCTCGAAAAAGGGAAATATTGAATGAATGGATCGTAAATTATGAGATTTTGTTATTTCTTTTTCTTCTAAAGAAAATACTAATTGCAGCGAGAATGGAATTTCCATAATAACTGCAAAACCCTCTGATACTGTTTGAGTATACAAATTTTTGCTGTGCCCAATGAATCGATTTTGGTTGGAATCATTAATCGAAATAATCAAACGATTCTGTCGATGCATTCGAGTAATTAAACGTTTCACAATTAGTGAACTAGATTTATTGTCATAACCGAAATTTTCCATAGTTTCATAAAAAATCGAACCATTTAAAGCATAATAATGAGCAAGTGCGTAAATATACTCCTGAAATAGAAACGGATAAATGAAGCATTGTTGCCGAAATCTATCTATTTCGAAATATCTCTGTAATTCCTCCATTTGAAATTCTACTTGGTCCCCTCGGACCAAAGGCACGAGGTATTTATTTCTTGGATTAGCAAATGATACATAGTGCGATACGGTCAGAGCAAGGTATCATAGTAAAAAAGTAGATACCCCGAAGACGGGGAGTACAGCCCAAGCAATGGATCCTCTCTTTCCGCCCAATTTGTTTGTGTTCATTATAGTTACAACAGATGGTTAGAAATCCTTTATTTTTGCAACCCAATCGATCTTTTGACTTTGGAAGAAATTCTCTTTATCAGTATACCGTTTCTTCTACACACTCGTCTCCACTCCGTACTCTATAATTAGTATAGAGAGAATAATTAATAGTTAGGATTTGTGAAAAATAAGGAATCGACGATCCACTCATCGGAGAATTCTTTCCCGCATCAGGCACTAATCTATTTTTAACGTCTAATTAGATCGGGGAATCATTCGAATTATGAATCGAAGCTCGTTGCTTTTGGGTTCCTTAGCATTGGAGCCATTAGGGCTCTATCCATTTATTCACACGACCCAACTGTGAATTGATTTGGTACCGCTGCCAAAAGCAAAACAAGATTTTGTACCGCCCCGGTTAAGGATGAAATATTCCCAGAGCTCTCCATTGATACGACATGCTGTTTTTTCCATTCGTTCTCCTTCAGGATCAGTCGTGGTCTTACAAACTCTACCAATGATATGGACGAATCCGTTGCTTCATCCAAATGTGTAAAAGATCATAGCCGCACTTAAAAGCCGAATACTCTACCGTTGAGTTAGCAACCCGTGTAACTGTGGTATGTAGATACGATCTAAACCAAAAAATAGAACAAAGAGATTAGATTGTCTTACCCAACCAAAACATTGAACCAGCAACAAATCGAAAAGAAACATTTTTTGATCAATCAAAAACGTAAAAATGTTCAGATCTGATGAAACTACAACAGATTCGCGGATAAATAGGGCTAATTTACGGACCTTCTTTTTTCTCATTTTTTTTTTATAAAAAAAAAATTCAGAAGAGACTCCTTTTGTCGCAGCGAATCTGTCGAACTCATCATTTGATTTGAGTGAAGGAAAGAAACAAACTTATGGGATGTCGAACAGTGAATCCATTTATTTAGCCACGATCCAATTATAAATCGGCCAATACACCGTTGTCAATGTGAATTGAATGTTGAGAAACAAATCCCATAAACACAAGAAACATAAGGAAAATAAGGACTTGTGTTGGATTGGCACTACTATTCACTCAATCCTTTTTTTCGTTTCATGACATTTCATGTCAATAGAATAGAGTTTTTGTCGCTATATGATATGGGATCGCGTGTTAGCAATAGTGAATAAATATGAATAGAGCAAGAAAAAAGGAACGGTGGAGAAAAAATTATACAAAACTAGATATTCCCTTTTTCTTTTTCAGAAATTTTATTTCGTTTTACTAATTTGAAGTTCCTTAAAGACTTCCGCTTTATTTGAAATATCATAAACAGTTCGTGTAGGTTGAGCACCCTTCTCGAGGAAATATAGAATAGAAGGAACGTTTGAATAAGTTTGTTTTTTTATCGGATCGTAAAAACCCACTTTACGAAGATCTCTTCCTTCTCTTCGGGATCGAACATCAATTGCAACGATTTGATAGACAGCCCATCGGGATAGATATAGATGAACAATACCCCCCCTAGAAACGTATAAGAGGCTTTCCCCTCGTACGGCTCGAGAAAGAATGATTCGAATTTCTGTATATAGTGGAAAACGGATCCATAAAAATCATCAATTAATTAGGATTTGAGTCTTCTTTATTTTTTCTTCATTACTGAAAACTGAAAAAGAAATCTCATTCATACTCATAACTCAAGTTGGGTAATTCTCCAAGAGATCTAAGGTAAACCCTTAGACGTTTCTTGAGCCGTCTCTAACCTCTTTTGGTTGTCTCGTACTGAGACAATGGAAAATGGCGTTTACTTGTTCCGGTATCCTTTATCTTTGCTTTGAATCATTGGGTTTAGACATTACTTCGGTGATCCTTAATTGTTTCAAAAAGGCAGCAACATACCTTTTGTTCTTTCTATTGAAGAATTACACAAATGATTGTATCCTTTATGATACAATATGCTTTTGATCGAAAAAGTTTTACCCATTCCGACAATTGTACTTTTTTGCTTTTGGATTTGAAACTTGTTCGACGTTTTGGATTTTTACATCGAAGATATCCTTACGAAGTTGGAACAGCTTATTGACTGGCACTAACCCTAGATCCCTCCCTCTGATAAATGAATCAAGAATTTATGCTCGAGCTTCATCATGTACTATCCCCAAAAATGGGAGTCCTAGTGACATAGAACAAACTATGTCGAGCCAAGAGCATCTTCATTGATATATAAAATCAAATGGAAATGGTGGGTGCAAGAATCCACAGCAGATCTATCTTGTCCTTCAAGTCGCACGTTGCTTTCTACCACATCGTTTCAAACGAAGTTTTACCATAACATTCCTCTACCTCTCGTTTGGAATTTGGAATCGGTATGGAAACGATTCAATATGGAATCATGAATAGTCATTGGCTCCTTCAGTGCAGTGCATAGTAGAGTAGTCCATACCCTTTCTTTTCTATACGGATGAATAGACATTTATTTCTCTGGGAAAGTATCGGCAAGAGGCCCGTTTAACCCCATATTCCGCCATCTGTCCTATGAAGAACACACATTTCTAAAAAACACTAAGAATGTGTTGCTTAAGACTTATTTATATTGACACTTTCAACGTATTGTTTGGGACGATCACCCATGAACAATCCAATTCTTTCTTGAACAACTAAGCCAAAGAAAAGTATTTAATTAGATTAAATATAAAGGAACCAAATAAAACGAACCATTAACTAAACAAGTTATTCTAATAACCCAGAAAAGTCGCAAGTAACTCGATCTCGATACAAAAGATTAACTAATCTCACACCCCTTCAAATATTTAAGATTTTTAAATATAAAGTAAGGAAAGGAATCATGAAAAATGCTTTCATGAATTTCCTACTTCGAGACAGAATGATCCTTATTAGAATTAGAAATAAGTTTTCCTGAAAGAATGAGTTTGATCTCTAAATCAATCAAATCAACAAATTGCCACAATCAAAACAAGTAATTAAATTATATATCAAAGGGTTAGCAGATATCTCATTAATGAAAGATACACAAATTTGATCATCATAAGAGAAATCCTTGTTTCTTTTTCAATTGAATCATCAACAATTTAAACCGTATAGACGAGTCGAGAAACAAATCCAATTTGTTTGGATTCATGGAGATGAATAAAAAGGAAAGACCTATGGAAGATAAAATTAAGGTCGTTATTTTCTCACCTGATTTTCTCAATCAGAGTCGTAGGAGTCTGCTCTTTCTGTATCCAGAAAGATACACCGGAGAATAGTGACCGCGAGTCATCGTGTATATTTAAGAGATCACAAATCAAATCTATTTCACCGAAACCGAAATATCTGTGCCACTAAAGCCTAAAGTCAAACAAACAATAAATAAGAATACATATGGATTGGACGCGGCTCATTGTATACGGATTTTTTGTATACATATTTTGGTTTATTTCAGGTTCAGGAATCTTTCCTGAAATTCTATTTCTATTCCATTATGGAATAGAAATAGAAATAGAATATTTGAATCCCCTCCCATCGTTTCATTGTTCTCCAATGATTCATTGGAGAACAATGAATTTCAAATAAAAGCAATTGGATCAAAAGAAAAGAAATCTGTTCCATATTGAAGTTTATTCTTTTTAATGCGACCTAATATAACACATATGTTGAAATTGATACCTTTGTTTGCGAAAAACGCGTATTTACACAATTTTATGTGGATTATAGTCAAAACGAAACAAATCAAAAAGGATCTTCTTACAGGATGCTATCTTGTATAGGTATACAGCCAAATTAGTCCAAATCAATTCGACTCATCCCGTCCTTACCTTTCTCTTTTTTTTGTTCCACCCCGGACTTAGGAGCTTTAATTCTAGTGATGAAATAAGTACCAAGGACTCATCCCGTTTCAGATTCAGGATCTAGCTAAAATTAGTCATTTTGAATACCCTATTCGCTTTAGGAAAGAGAGAGACCCGTCTTAGGTATTTCGACTCAGAATGCATCGCGTGGGAATCCAAAAAGGATATGATTCTTCATATGAATCATTAGAAATCAGAAAGAAAGGTGGGATGGGACTGCGTTGTATCCAATATTACACTTTGAAACAGAAGATTCTTAAAGAAAAGAGAACATTGTTATGAAAGAGTCAAGTGTGGGACGGGAGGATTCGAACCTCCGAGTAACGGGACCAAAACCCGCTGCCTTACCCCTTGGCTACGCCCCATTTCGATTTCCATTCGACACAAATAATACTATTATGTCTATTGGTTATTTGTCAACCTTAGTCCCCATTTCGATTTCCATTCGACACAAATAATACTATTATGTCTATTGGTTATTTGTCAACCTTAGCCCCCATCTAGATAGAATCTATATAGATAGATAGATCTATCTAGATTCTATACATATTTAGAATCTATAGACCCAGAATTAGGTTGTTGCTAGAATTCTACACACGTAGATGCAGAATCAAAATGAATTTCTTGCTCATTCTATATAAATCAATTAAGATATTGTAGAAAAGGATGATTTTTTCAATTCTCATTTGAGAATTGAAAGTCTCAAATGAGAATTGAAAGATTTTTGATTGGGGTCAAAACAAAAGAAGAATTTTTTGTTTGGCCTATCTTCTTTCTTCATTTTTTCCCTTATATCAATAACTCAATAACAATGAAATTCTCTCCAGGAACAAAATGTTTATTATGCTTAATACCTTTAGTTTGATATGTATCTGTCTTAATTCCACCCTTCATTCGAGTAGCCTTTTCTTTGCCAAATTGCCCGAGGCCTATGCTTTTTTCAACCCAATCATAGATATTATGCCGGTCATACCTGTGCTCTTTTTTCTCTTAGCCCTTGTTTGGCAAGCTGCTGTAAGTTTTCGATGAGATCTTGAATACTATCCGAGAAGGATTCATGATTGATTCGAGGAAAAAAGAAATCTATTCTAGCGGTTGATAAGATCAGATAAGTCTTACATTATGAACTCTCGACTCAAACATGGAAATTAGATAGCCAAGATGAATTCGGATCACCCTGTTTTCTCATTCTGACCCTCCTAAGGTCAAATACCCTGTGTAAGGTCCCTCACAATACGTAATTGTGAGTATGAAAGAAAATTTCGGTAACGAAGGAAATC